AAACACATCACATTGTGGCAGGGTAACGTTTCACAGTTTAATGAATCTTCCACGTATTTGATGGGATGGTTAAGAGATTATCTATGGTTAAACTCTTCACAACTTATCAATGGATATAACCCTTTTGGTATGAATAGTTTATCAGTCTGGGCGTGGATGTTCTTGTTCGGACATCTTGTTTGGGCGACTGGATTTATGTTTTTAATTTCTTGGCGTGGCTATTGGCAGGAATTGATTGAAACTTTAGCATGGGCTCATGAACGTACACCTTTGGCCAATTTGATTCGATGGAGAGATAAACCTGTGGCTCTTTCTATTGTGCAAGCAAGACTGGTTGGATTAGCCCACTTTTCGGTAGGTTATATATTTACTTATGCAGCTTTCTTGATTGCCTCTACATCCGGTAAATTTGGTTAATTGTTGTATCTACGAGAAGCTCATTTCTTTGGATGCAGACGGGTCCCTACTTCATTCTATTTTTACATCTAGGATATGACTTGTATCATTGATACTAAGAGGAACTGATATGGCAAGGCAAAGTTTGATTCAGAGGGAGAAAAAGAGGCAAAAATTGGAACAGAAATATCATTTGATTCGTCGATCTTCAAAAGAAGAAATAAGCAAAGTTCCGTCGTTGAGTGAGAAGTGGAAAATTCATGGAAAGTTACAATCCCTACCGCGTAATAGCGCCCCTACACGTCTTCATCGACGCTGTTTTTCGACCGGAAGACCGAGAGCTAACTATCGAGACTTTGGTCTATCAGGACACATACTTCGTGAAATGGTTCACGCATGCTTGTTGCCGGGGGCAACAAGATCAAGTTGGTAAGGATTAAAATAAAAAACCCTTTCATTATTCATTTCCATTTCTATGATCATCAATCATAGAGGGGCCCCTTTACCATTCTGTATAAATGGGCTATTCTATTTGTACAGATATGGTAAGGGGGTACATTAAATCTTTCTCTTTGTCCATTAGGTCTTGGTTATTCTCTTCGGCGCGGGGTAGAGCAGCTTGGTAGCTCGCAAGGCTCATAACCTTGAGGTCACGGGTTCAAATCCTGTCTCCGCAATATTTCTTTGTCTTTGTCAAAAAAGGAGGATAGTCCTAGATATGAAAAAGGGGTGGAAGGGTAGAATCCCTTAGACTATGGCGATCAACTATACTGAATCTTTTATCCTATTATATGTATTGGGCGGATAGCGGGAATCGAACCCGCGTCTTCTCCTTGGCAAGGAGAAATTTTACCATTCGACCATATCCGCATCCGCATCTGCTTTTCTCGTTTGTCATATGCCCCTATATATAATATATATCTCGATCTCGCTTTTTTGAAGAGCCGGTCTAGATATACTATATTAATTCGGGCAATTCCAATTGTTTTCATTTTTTTCAGTCCATCTAGGAGAAGAAATAGAAATTTTTAACAAAAATAATAGATATAGATATTCACACTAGACAATTCTCTTATTAATCTTAATTTGAATTCATTAGTTATTAGATTAGAGTTCTATAGGCAAGATTTTTTTTTATTCATATCAAATTCTTACTATTCTAACTTAATAAAAAAAATCAATAAATTAGATAATAATATTAATAGAATATTATTATCTAATTTGAATTAAATAAAAGAATATTATTCTATTTTATTTTTCTATACGTTCATTATCATATCATATCTACTAGAATAGTCGAATTCGAATTCTATATTCTATAATAGACTATAGAATAGTAATTAATAGTTCTCAACGAAATAAACACTATTTGATTTTGAAATTTTTTCAATTTTCATTTAAGAAGTTGGAGTTTAATCCCGTCCGTGAATTTTTCTTTTTTGAGTTAGATTTCTTTATTTACAATTTTGGAAATTATATTAAATTCGAAAATTGAATGTGTCGCGCAATCCTGAATTATTTCTTTAAGGGAGGTCATTTCCTTTTTCTTTTTGGACATTGGGCGTGGTATGAAGAGGCTCAAGAAATAAGAGAATTAAGGATACCTACCAGAAAGACCAATCCAAGCCATAATGATGTACCGGAAAATACAATATTTTTATTACTTGACCACCCATCAGGAGAAGCAAATACAACAGGTACACTAATAAGTAAGACTGATGAAGTAGCAATTAATGCAAAAACAGCTAATTGGAACGCAATAGTCATGCTTCTAATCCTCCAAGCTTAATAAAAGACTCTACCATTTGATCCCTCTATTAGCCGAAAGGGTATAATAAAATGCATCATGAAGGGATTTTTTTGACCGTGTGTGAATCTGGCGATTCTATATGAATGAGTTATTGTCCCATTTTTACTTCCCAAATGGGCACAGTAGATCTTATCTATGTATATACAAAGACTGATACTGATGATATCAACTCATATGGTTATGTTCTATTCGGGGAAATCAAAAATAAAATAGAAATTGTCTTTCGGAGAGATGGCTGAGTGGTTGATAGCTCCGGTCTTGAAAACCGGTATAGTTCTTTGTTCAGAACTATCG